ATATCTAATATGACACCCGATTTGTCAAAGGGATTGGATTGGTGACTTACCCATTCAGTGACTTTGGCACTGGACGTTCCAAAAACGGGTACTATCGGATCGGGTGAATTAGAGAATAGACAGAGGTCCGTTGGCATTTCAGCCTTTCTTCTCCTTTCAGGGCCTATCCGAAAGAGAATCCAGTACCTCTTGGTCCTGAATATCAGAATAGGACGAACGAACCGGCCTCCGCGGATATCTTTGCTTCGGAACAAAACCCTGCAATCAAATAGATTGTCCCAAGGGCGCCATATTCTAGGAGCCCAAGTTATGCTATTGAAAATTCGTTCCTCTAGCAGTTCCGGTTTGACCATTCCGTTCCCTTTTTCAAACTCCACTTCTTTTCATATAGCAATCCCTGATCAAAGAGAGAACAATATCCATTTCAAAACATTTCTAACGGATTCCTTGGTTCGGACCGACGAAGTAATGGCACTCGATTATTATCAACCTGACTGCAATCTTTTTCTGTCGGTAAGGATTGCACCAGAGCACCTTCTACTTCTAATAGGCCATGAACTATAGATAGAGAAGAATCATTCTGAGCGAGTCCATAAGAAGCGACCCACTTTTTTTCATCGGTTCCGGGGGAAGACCAAAGATCTTGCGCGACCGGTCCGCCATAAAAACTCAAAAGAGAAAGAAGTCTCGTTAATCTCTTCATGCTCGTTCCAAGTTCGAAGTACCCTTTGGCCAAAGAAAAACCCGCTTCCTGACACGATTGCCTCTTTATCTTTATATAGATAGATTCTATGGGGTTATTACTTAGAAGTCTATTTTGTACAAGAGCCCCTCCTATCTGATAGAAAAGGGTCCCATGATCCCGAGCCGGTCTTACCTTGGCTCGCAAACCCCAAGTTTGTCTATGAAGAGCCAATCTAATTGTATTAGTTTCTATAATGGATTTCTTATGTGGAATACTAATGGATAGGGCCTCGTTGCTAAGTGCTACAAGATCTAGTGCACTGGAACTCGTGGTTATGGACCCGAATCCTTTAGTATGGAACATTGTCTTTTCCAAGTAAAAACCCCTAGTATATGAAAGAATGAAAAGGTGCTTTCGTTCTTGTGGAATAAGAAGCCCTCGTACCTTAATGAAAGGAAAATAGGAATTTTTCGTTAGGTATTTGACCAAATAGGATCGTCCAGTTCCTATAGAACCTATCACTAAAATACCCGATAGGGCTAAGCGGAACGAAAAGGGTTTTCCATGAGATGGTAAATGAAAACGATTAGCCCCACACGAGGTTTGGGAATAAGTGATTGTCTGATAATGAGCAAGGAATATACGTCTTTCTGCTAAAGAGGATCTATTAAACTCATAATTCATTAGATCCTTGTTATCAATGTCAACTAGGTATCATAAGTAAATGGATCCCGGTTGTTCAATCCTTTGATAACCAAGGTCATTCTTTGCTAAAGAGAAATGATCACTATGAGTCAGACTCAATAGAATTGGATCCATTCCAAATAGCGAGAATTAGGATTCTTGATCCCTCTCAATCTCTCTTTCAATTCGAGGATCCAGAGAGGTGTTTTCATAGTCATCTCCGAATATTTGCCATCTCCGAATATTTTCGATTTCATTTTTCTATGATATGTCTTTCTATATGAAAATTGGTTATTTACGATGTACGATGATCCCTGTTAAGCATCCATGGCTGAATGGTTAAAGCGCCCAACTCATAATTGGTAAATTTGCGGGTTCAATTCCTGCTGGATGCACGCGAACGGGAACGTTCCATAAGTCTATTGGAACTGGCTCTCTATCCATGGAATCTCATCCATCATCCATACATAACGAATTGGTATGGTATATTCATACCATAACATAAGAACAATAAGAACTCGAATTCTTATCGATACTGGAACTCAGAGCATAGGAGGGAAAGTCGATTTATGGATGGAATCAAATACGCAGTATTTACAGAAAAAAGTCTTCGTTTATTGGGAAAGAATCAATATACTTTTAATGTCGAATCGGGATTCACTAAGACAGAAATAAAGCATTGGGTCGAACTCTTCTTTGGTGTTAAGGTAGTAGCTGTGAATAGCCATCGACTACCCGGAAAGGGTAGAAGAATGGGACCTATTCTGGGACATACAATGCATTACAGACGTATGATCATTACCCTTCAACCGGGTTATTCTATTCCACTTCTAGATAGAGAAAAAAACTAAAGGAGAATACTTAATAATACGGCGAAACATTTATACAAAACACCTATCCCGAGCACACGCAAGGGAACCGTAGACAGGCAAGTGAAATCCAATCCACGAAATAATTTGATCCATGGACGGCACCGTTGTGGTAAAGGTCGTAATTCCAGAGGAATCATTACCGCAAGGCATAGAGGGGGAGGTCATAAGCGCCTATACCGTAAAATCGATTTTCGACGGAATCAAAAAGACATATCTGGTAGAATCGTAACCATAGAATACGACCCTAATCGAAATGCATACATTTGTCTCATACACTATGGGGATGGTGAGAAGAGATATATTTTACATCCCAGAGGGGCTATAATTGGAGATACTATTGTTTCTGGTACAAAAGTTCCTATATCAATGGGAAATGCCCTACCTTTGAGTGCGGTTTGAACTATTGATTTACGTAATTGGAAGTAACCAATTAGGTTTACGACGAAACCTAGAAATCGATCACTGATCCAATTTGACTACCTCTACGGGATAGACCTCAACAGAAAACTGTTGAGTAACGGCAGCAAGTGATTGAGTTCAGTAGTTCCTCATAGAAAATTATTGACTCTAGAGATATGGTAATATGGAGAAGACAAAATTGTTTGAAGCACGCACAGAACCGGAAGCGCCCCTTGTTTCAAAGAGAGGAGGACGGGTTATTCACATTTAATTTGATGGTCAGAGGCGAATTGAAAGCTAAGCAGTGGTAATTAAGACCCCCCGGGGAAAATAGGGATGTCTCCTACGTTACCCATAATATGTGGAAGTATCGACGTAATTTCATAGAGTCATTCGATCTGAATGCTACATGAAGAACATAAGCCAGATGACGGAACGCGGAGACCTAGGATGTAGAAGATCATAACATGAGCGATTCGGCAGATTTGGATTCCTTTCCTATATATCCACTCATGTGGTACTTCATCATACGATTCATATAAGATCCATCTGTCTAGAGATCGTCATATACATCTAGAAAGCTGTATGCTTTGGAAGAAGCTTGTACAGTTTGGGAAGGGGTTTTTTGAGAGAAAAGAAGAATCTACTTCAACCGATATGCCCTTAGGCACGGCCATACATAACATAGAAATCACACGTGGAAGGGGTGGGCAATTAGCTAGAGCAGCAGGTGCTGTAGCGAAACTGATTGCAAAAGAGGGTAAATCGGCCACTTTAAGATTACCATCTGGGGAGGTCCGTTTGGTATCCCAAAATTGCTTAGCAACAGTCGGACAAGTGGGTAATGTTGGGGTGAACCAAAAAAGTTTGGGTAGAGCCGGATCTAAGTGTTGGCTAGGTAAACGCCCCGTAGTAAGAGGGGTAGTTATGAACCCTGTGGACCACCCCCATGGGGGCGGTGAAGGGAAAGCCCCCATTGGTAGAAAAAAACCCACAACCCCTTGGGGTTATCCTGCGCTTGGAAGAAGAACTAGGAAAAGGAAAAAATATAGTGATAGTTTTATTCTTCGTCGCCGTAAGTAAATACGTAACTAGGAATATGGAAAATTGCATTTTTGGAATTTGCAATAATGCGATGGGCGAACGACGGGAATTGAACCCGCGCATGGTGGATTCACAATCCACTGCCTTGATCCACTTGGCTACATCCGCCCCTTATCCAGCTAAAGGATTTTTCTCTTTTTTCCATTCATCATTATTCTATTTATTCTGACCTCCATACTTCGATCGAGATATTGGACATAGAATGCCACTCTTTAAAATGGAAAAAAGGAGTAATCAGCTGTGACACGAAAAAAAACGAATCCTTTTGTAGCTCATCATTTATTGGCAAAAATTGAAAAGGTCAATATGAAGGAGGAGAAAGAAACAATAGTAACGTGGTCCCGGGCATCTAGCATTCTACCCGCAATGGTTGGCCATACAATCGCGATTCATAATGGAAAGGAACATATACCTATTTACATAACAAATCCTATGGTAGGTCGCAAATTGGGGGAATTCGTGCCTACTCGGCATTTCACGAGTTATGAAAGTGCAAGAAAAGATACTAAATCTCGTCGTTAACTGAATTCAGAATAGAAAGATTCAAAATAAAAAAAAAAAGGTAGGCGGGGAATAACCCGGGGAATAACCTTATTTATGACAAGTTTCAAACTGGTAAAGTATACCCCTAGGATAAAGAAGAAGAAGAGTGGGCTAAGGAAACTCGCAAGGAAAGTTCCAACCGATCGTCTACTTAAGTTCGAACGGGTTTTCAAAGCACAAAAACGCATCCATATGTCTGTTTTCAAAGCACAAAGAGTTCTTGATGAGATTCGCTGGCGTTACTACGAGGAAACTGTTATGATACTGAACCTCATGCCTTATCGAGCATCTTATCCCATCCTAAAGTTGGTTTATTCGGCAGCAGCAAATGCTACTCATTATAGGGATTTCGACAAAGCGAATTTATTCATCACTAAAGCCGAAGTCAGTAGGAGTACTATCATGAAAAAATTAAGACCTCGAGCTCGAGGACGTAGTTGTCCCATAAAAAAAACCATGTGTCATATAACAATTGTACTAAATATAGTAAAGAAATCTAAATAATCTTTAGATCCATCTTAGATTTCGATTCCCAGTAAAAAAAATAGAATAGAAAAATATGGGACAAAAAATAAATCCACTCGGTTTCAGACTTGGTACAACCCAAAATCACCATTCCTTTTGGTTCGCACAACCAAAAAATTATTCTGAAGGTCTACAGGAAGATAAAAAAATACGGAATTGTATCAAGAACTATATACAAAAGAATAGGAAAAAAGGCTCGAATAGAAAAATAGAATCAGACTCAAGTTCCGAAGTAATTACACATAATAGAAAAATGGACTCAGGCTCAAGTTCTGAAGTAATTACACGTATAGAAATTCAAAAAGAAATCGATACGATCCACGTCATAATCCATATTGGATTCCCCAATTTATTAAAGAAAAAAGGAGCAATCGAAGAATTAGAGAAAGATCTACAAAAGGAAGTTAATTCTGTAAACCAGAGACTTAATATTGCTATTGAAAAAGTTAAAGAACCTTATAGACAACCTAACATTCTTGCAGAATATATAGCTTTCCAATTAAAAAATAGAGTTTCATTCCGAAAGGCAATGAAAAAAGCCATTGAATTAACTAAAAAAGCAGATATAAGGGGGGTAAAAGTAAAAATTGCAGGTCGTCTCGCAGGGAAAGAAATTGCACGTGCCGAATGCATCAAAAAGGGTAGACTTCCCCTCCAAACAATTCGCGCCAAAATTGATTATTGCTGCTATCCAATTCGAACTATCTATGGAGTATTAGGTGTAAAAATTTGGATATTCGTAGACGAAGAATAACTAGCCTTGTCTTCCCATTCTGTTCAGTGATAGAATAAAAAATGACAAGAGCCTTATTTTTCCTGAAATCCCTGAAAAAAAAGAAGAAATTCTACCTCTTTCTATAAGATTTAATGAAAATTGATAAATCTTTTAATATAATTGCTATGCTTAGTGTGTGACTCGTTAGTTTTTTCTTTAGAGTCAAAAATGGAGATTCAAAAAAAATTGACTGAACCCTACTATAAATAGAAAAAGAAAAAACTTAGTAATTATAGAAAATTAACTAATAACCAACCTATTGCTTCGTATTGTCGAGATCCTAACTAAGAAACAGTCACTATATGAATAAATACATCTATCATAAATGAGTAGATCTATCATATAGTTGTAGCAACTGCAATTTTTTCTCTAAAAAAGAAAACGGATTCTAGGTTGTGAAGCAAAACTAAAGGGATGTGGATAAAAGGAGGGATGATAGAAAGAAGGAAGAAGAATAAGAAAGATATAGGATTCCAATATGTATGGTCTATGAGTTACATCATAAAAGGCAATGTGATAAAGCATCAATATAATAAAAATAACAGAGAATTCGAAATCGTAACTTGAAACAAAAAATAGAAATTTTAAGCAATAATAAAATAAAGAGCGGCCCGGGTTAATAAAACTGAGAAAATTGACTCGGAAAGAAATTTTTGGAAAGCTCCATTGTGGGATTCAGACCTAACCATTAAAGGAGAAGTAGTGGGAACGACAGAACCTATGACTGCATAGGATTTTATTGAAAAGAATCCTAAGACTTCATTGGGTGGGATGGCGGAACAAACCAAAAAAATTGCCTTATTTGGTAAGGTTATAAATTAACAAATAAGACAGGAAAGAGTAAATATTCGCCCGCGAAATCTTTATTGAATTAGAATACTTTCCCGCGATTCAATAAGAGTCGAAATAAGGAGATTTTTTTTTAAGAAAGATTACATTATCTATAAATATAGAATATAGATAAATAGACACACACATCTAGATATATTCTAGATCTTCTTTCTTGACTATATATTTTTCTATTTTAACAAATTCAATATTCAATATTAAAAAAACCCTAACTTTTTCTATTATCTATTAATGTGCATCTATCCATAATATTTTGGAATATTATGGAATTAGAGAAATTTGCACGCTTTCTCATTTCATTCGCGAGGAGCTGGATGAGAAGAAACTCTCATGTCCAGTTTTGCAGTAGAGATGGAACTAAGAAAGAACCATCGACTATAACCCCAAAAGAACCAGATTTCGTAAACAACATAGAGGAAGAATGAAGGGAAAATCCTGCCGAGGCAATCGTATTTGTTTTGGTAGATATGCTCTGCAAGCACTTGAACCCGCTTGGATCACGTCGAGACAGATAGAAGCAGGACGAAGAGCAATGACACGATATGCACGTCGTGGTGGAAAAATATGGGTACGTATATTTCCCGACAAACCGGTTACACTAAGACCCACGGAAACACGTATGGGCTCAGGAAAGGGATCCCCCGAATATTGGGTAGCCGTTGTTAAACCAGGTCGAATACTTTATGAAATGGGCGGAGTATCTGAAACTGTAGCTAGAGCAGCTATCTCCATAGCTGCCAGTAAAATGCCCATACGAAGTCAATTTCTTCGATTAGAGATATAGCATCCCAAAAAAGGAGTATTGAAGATAAAAAAAACCTGGTTTTTTTTTCTGGAAAGACAATATTTCTTTCATCCTTTTGCATAGAAATAACAAATTGAAATCAAAATAATATGATTCAACCTCAGACCCTTTTAAATGTAGCAGATAACAGTGGAGCTCGAAAATTGATGTGTATTCGAGTCATAGGAGCTGCTAGTAATCAGCGATATGCTCGTATTGGTGATGTTATTGTTGCTGTAATCAAAGACGCAGTGCCCCAAATGCCTCTAGAAAGATCCGAAGTAATTCGAGCTGTAATTGTACGTACATGTAAAGAGTTCAAATGCGAAGACGGTATAATAATACGCTATGATGACAATGCAGCGGTTATCATTGATCAAAAAGGAAATCCAAAAGGAACTCGAGTTTTTGGCGCGATCGCCGAGGAATTGAGAGAATTGAATTTTACTAAAATAGTTTCATTAGCTCCTGAAGTATTATAAATACTAGTAGGCGAGATATAGATCAAAGAAAAAATTAGTAGATTATGTCTCACGTATATGCTTTAAAATCCAAAAGTAAAAGAAAAAAAAAAGAAAACATGTTGATTATAGAAAAATTAGGAGGAACCTAGAATTAGAGTCTTATGGGCAAGGACACTATTGCTGATTTACTAACCTCTATAAGAAACGCGGACATGAATAAAAAAGGAACTGTTCGAGTAGTATCTACAAATATTACCGAAAACATTGTTAAAATACTTCTACGGGAGGGTTTTATTGAAAGTGTTCGGAAACATCAGGAAAGTAACAGATATTTCTTGGTTTCAACTTTGCGACATCAAAAGAGAAAGACTAGAAAAGGAATATATAGAACTAGAACCTTTTTAAAGCGTATCAGCCGACCCGGCTTACGAATTTATGCCAACTATCAAGGAATTCCTAAAGTTTTGGGCGGAATGGGAATTGCTATTCTTTCTACTTCTCGAGGTATAATGACAGATCGAGAAGCTCGACTAAACAGAATTGGGGGAGAAGTCTTATGTTATATATGGTAATCGCCCCTCCTATAGTACTCGAATTCTATCTCGAACTTCCTATTTTTCAAATAAAAAAAAACGTTGTATTTTTATTTGAAAATCAAAATAGAAAAATAGGAGAAAAAAAATATGACAGAAAAAAAAAATAGCAGAGAAAAAAAAAACCCGAGAGAAGCAAAAGTCACTTTCGAAGGTTTAGTTACGGAAGCCCTACCCAACGGAATGTTCCGCGTTCGCCTAGAGAATGACACCATCATCCTGGGCTATATTTCAGGAAAGATCCGGTCTAGTTCTATACGAATACTGATGGGGGATAGGGTCAAAATTGAAGTAAGTCGTTATGATTCAAGCAAAGGACGTATAATTTATAGACTTCCCCATAAGGATTCGAAGCGTACCGAAGACTCGAAGGATACCGAAGATTTGAAGGATACCAAAGATTCAAAGGATTAGGTTTTTCTTTTTTCTAGGGTAATAAATTCAAAGTTCCAAAATTCAAGCGAAGAGACTTATTTTTTCCCAAAGATTAGATTCATAGTTTAAGAAAGGAATAAGGAAATATGAAAATAAGAGCTTCCGTTCGTAAAATTTGTACAAAATGTCGACTGATTCGTAGGCGTGGACGAATTAGAGTCATTTGTTCCAATCCGAAGCATAAACAAAGGCAGGGGTAATCTTTCGAAAAAGAACTTTACTTTCTAAAAAGTAAAAAAAGTACCCGCGGAAACGTCCAAATTCCAAATAAAATAATTAATAATTAAAGTAAAGGATATATTTTACCCTGAAACGGATATCTTTGTATCTTTTTTTCTTTTTGTTATTTCTAACTCATATTTATGAGATAATAAAATATGACAAAAGCTATACCAAAAATTGGTTCACGTAGGAGAGTGCGTATTGGTTTGCGTAGGAATGCGCGTTTTAGTTTACGGAAAAGTGCACGTAGAATAACAAAAGGAGTTATTCATGTTCAAGCTAGTTTCAACAATACCATTATAACTGTTACAGACCCGCAAGGTCGGGTGGTTTTCTGGTCCTCCGCGGGTACTTGTGGATTCAAAAGCTCAAGAAAAGCATCACCCTATGCTGGTCAAAGAACAGCAGTAGATGCTATTCGTACAGTGGGTTTGCAACGAGCAGAAGTTATGGTAAAGGGTGCTGGTAGTGGAAGAGATGCCGCATTACGAGCCATTGCTAAAAGTGGTGTACGATTAAGTTGTATACGCGATGTAACACCTATGCCGCATAATGGATGTCGACCTCCTAAAAAAAGACGTCTGTAAAAGAATTAAAACGCTTTCAAGAGAAATAAACGATTCAATGATCAAATAATAATACTAGTCTATTATGGTTCGAGAGGAGGTAGCAGGATCCACTCAAACACTACAGTGGAAGTGTGTTGAATCAAGAGTAGATAGTAAGCGTCTTTATTATGGTCGTTTCATTTTGTCCCCGCTTAGAAAAGGTCAAGCGGATACCGTCGGTATTGCCTTGCGAAGAGCTTTACTTGGAGAAATAGAAGGAACATGTATCACACGTGCAAAATTTGGGAGCGTGCCACACGAATATTCTACAATAGCTGGTATTGAAGAATCCGTACAAGAAATTTTACTAAATTTGAAAGAAATTGTATTGAGAAGTAATCTCTATGGAGTTAGAGACGCATCAATTTGCGTCAAAGGTCCTAGATACATAACTGCTCAAGATATCATCTTACCACCTTCCGTAGAGATCGTTGATACGGCACAACCTATAGCTAACTTGACAGAGCCCATTGATTTCTGTATTGAGTTACAGATCAAGAGAGATCGCGGATATCACACGGAACTCAGAAAGAACTCTCAAGATGGAAGTTATCCCATAGATGCTGTATCCATGCCTGTTCGAAATGTGAATTATAGTATTTTTTCTTGTGGGAATGGAAATGAAAAACACGAGATACTTTTTCTAGAAATATGGACGAATGGAAGTTTAACCCCTAAGGAAGCGCTTTATGAGGCTTCTCGTAATTTGATTGATTTATTTCTTCCTTTTCTACACGCGGAGGAAGAGGGCACTAGTTTCGAAGAAAATAAAAACAGGTTTACTCCACCCCTCTTAACCTTTCAAAAAAGATTAACTAATCTAAAGAAAAACAAAAAAGGAATTCCATTGAATTGTATTTTTATTGATCAATTAGAATTGCCTTCTAGAACGTATAATTGTCTCAAAAGGGCCAATATACATACACTATTGGACCTTTTGAGTAAGACTGAAGAAGATCTTATGAGAATTGACAGTTTTCGTATGGAAGATGGAAAACAGATATGGGACACTCTAGAGAAGCATCTCCCAATCGATTTACCTAAGAATAAGTTCTCGTTTTAAATCCATTGCAATTTTTTCCTCTTCTTCTTTTTCGAGTTAGAATAAAAAGAAAAAAGAAAACAATTTTGCATCTTTGGCACAATCTATATTTTCGCGAAATGGATCATAATAAAATGGATTTTAGGTATCTAGGGAAGATTCACTTGGAAGTAACTATTTCCTAGATACCTATGCACGGTACTTCACGGTTGAATGAATCAACCTGAAAAATCCCTAAAAAAGACCTAAAGTTAAGGATTTTTCAATGGGTAATGTTGCTCCAATACCTAACCAAAGAGCTACTGCAGTACCGATTAAAAAAACGGTCGTAGCTACTGGGCGACGAAATGGATTTTGGAATTTATTGACATTCTCTAGAAAGGGTACTGTCAATAAGCCCGTTGGCACAGAAACCATTAAGAGAACGCCCAATAACTTATTGGGTACTGTACGGAGTATTTGAAAGACGGGAAAGAAGTACCACTCGGGTAATATTTCCAGAGGAGTTGCAAACGGATCCGCCGGTTCACCAATCATTGACGGCTCGAGAACCGCTAAACCTACATTACATGCAATAGTACCTAGAATTACTACTGGAAAAATATATAAAAGATCGTTGGGCCAGGCGGGTTCCCCGTAATAATTATGTCCCATCCCTTTAGCTAATTTTGCTCTTAATACAGGATCATTTAAGTCAGGTTTCTTTGTTATTGGGATAGGTGAATTCTTTAGGATCCATCCCCCAAAGGAACCGGACATGAGAATTTTTCATCATCCGGCTCGAGCAAGAATGAAAGAAAAAAGACCGTGGAAGATCCATAATAGAATAAGGTATATAATGACTCAATGACTCTAGGTAAGAAAAGCTTTATCAGATTCTCTTTTCCGAAGTTGCACCTACAACTACTTATTTTATTGAAAAGAATCTTATTCTTATGGGTAAATGCTCAATATCCAAGTTGGCTTGCAAATTTGATCATGATCAATTGCTTTGTGGATTGTCTCATGTCTCTTGATTAGTTGGTGTTTATCCCCTCAATATCGCAAGTTTCTTACGTCCAAACAAAGTATTTACTTGTTACTAATAAAAAATCAAAAAGTCTAGCCTACGTTCTTCTTTAGATACCTTCTTTTACTCCGATAGTATTGCGGATCGCAATCGATGCAAAGAAAATGAATGCATTTCCATACTATAATAAAAAAAGTAAGTGTAATAAATAGAGAATTGGATCATGTCACATGACTTATTCTATTTCTACTCTATGGGATCTTACGGAGCCTGTTCATGGATGACATGGTTGGGGTATGATCATAGAAAATATTCTCCTCAAGTGAACCAGCCTATCCTTCCTAGATAGGGGACTTACGTGTTGATTGGATGCGGAGACACCTTTGGTTGTGAATTCTAATGTGGCAGATCCAATTCTTTATCTGCATGGCCAAATCAATAATTCAAGTCACACACTCCCATAATCCGCCTTATTTTCTTTCATAAAATGAACTTCAACTATTTGTATCAAAATACTTCGGAGTTGAAGAAAAGTATCCAAATGACATGTCTTATTTTACAATAACCCATGCTTGTAGCAATGAAATACCACAACCTACCCGATATGATATATGAAAATTAGAATTATCTTTCTCTATGATATGGCTTCCCTATAAAGGACCCGAAATACCTTGCTTACGTATCATTGGAAAGTGCATTAACATAAATACGGCAGTAAGCAGAGGCAGTACAAAGGTATGTAAACTATAAAAACGAGTCAAAGTGGATTGGCCCACACTAGCACTTCCACGTAATAACTCCACTAAAGGCGATCCTATTACCGGAATCGCTTCAGGTACACCTGTCACAATTTTGACTGCCCAATAACCAATTTGATCCCAAGGCAAAGAATAACCAGTTACACCAAACGATGCAGTCAATACACCCAAAACCACACCTGTCACCCAAGTTAATTCGCGGGGTTTTTTAAATCCACCTGTGAGATACACACGAAATACGTGCAGGATCATCATTAGAACCATCATACTTGCTGACCATCGATGAACTGATCGGATTAACCAACCAAAGTTGGCCTCGGTCATTATGTATTGAACCGAGGAAAAAGCCTCTGTAACGGTTGGGCGGTAGTAAAAAGTCATAGCAAAACCGGTAGCGACTTGTACTAGAAAACAAGTAAGTGTAATTCCCCCTAAACAATAAAATATGTTGACATGAGGAGGAACATATTTACTAGTTATATCATCCGCAATTGCCTGAATCTCAAGACGTTCCTCAAACCAATCATATACTTTATTGAGATAGGTAACTAACCCGAGTCCCCCTCCGAGAACCGTATATGAAAATTTCATCTCGTACGGCTCAAGCAGAAACACACAAATTTTCAACGGATATTAGAAAAAAAAAAGGTTCAAAACTTCATCAGCCACTGGATTGGGTCGATTTGCCTTGAAGATATGAAATAAGAAAAATCCAGAACTTATTCTTTGTGATGATAATGCCAAAAAATCTCAAGTTGGCTCATCTGTCTTTCTTTCTTTCCCTTATGTTGGTCATTAGAGGCTTCTTGACTTTTCTCTTCCCTATTTTGGATTTCTTTTTTTTTTTTTTTTGCGTAATGCAGATTTACTCTTGTTTTACTAGTAAATAAATAAAGCAAAAATTCTAGTAGTTTTCTGATAGAAATTATCTTGTTGCGATCCTATGAATCAGTTCAATTAAAACCTTAGATTCATACTAGAGCCACGATGATTGAGTCTCAAGCTAACCAAAAGGCAAGGGTTCTTCGAATAAGAACCGCTTGATGATCATTTATTGAATCCGTGTAATAACTCGACAAAATCGAGAGAAAAAAAAGTTGTCTTTTGGGCAAACAAAATTGGAAGGAAGAAAATTTCTTTTTTTATTAAAAACTACTTGAATTTTTTTCAGTCTGGTTGCGAGGTCTGAATAGTGAGTATGAATCATAGTTCCATTTTTTTTCTTGATCCACTCTATCTATTTCGTGTTCCAGATACTAGAATAAAAAATATCCGACGAATTAGAATCATCTTGATAGAGATAACAGGCCCTTTCTATGTATTATCAATAGGATCCATTCTAACAAGTCACACACTCATATTCCAGAGATACCAAAACAAAAAAATTCCACGGTCGAACTACCAGAATGTCTAGAAATGTATAGCTTAAAGTAGAAAGGCTTTTTTGGATGGAAAAACAATGACTTCGTAGTTTTAGTTAGTAGAAACCTAATTCATTAAAATTCCGTCCAGTAAAACAGAAGAATTATAAATTTCTAAAATGATAGATAGGAATATCGCGAATAAAGCCATTGCGACCCCCATAAAAGGAGTAGTCCCCCAACCCGGAGCTACTTTCCCATATTCCGAATTCAAGGGTTTCAATAAACTACCTACGCGAGTTCGTCTTGGCCCAGGTCTAGAACTATCTTCAACGGTTTGTGTAGCCATAAATTCTATTTAATCATTAGTGTTGACTTTGTATACTATTCCGTTGTAGTTGTAAATACAAGATCTTTTCGTAGATCCATTGTAATCTTGAAATTCTATAAAAATGGAAACAGCAACTTTAGTCGCCATCTCCATATCTGGTTTACTTGTAAGCTTTACTGGGTATGCCTTATATACCGCGTTTGGGCAACCCTCTCAACAATTAAGAGATCCATTCGAAGAACACGGGGACTAATTGAAGTAAGAAGTCTCCCCATCTGGGAGACTTCTTACTTCAATGAAATTATTTCATTTTTTTAGTCGGAACCTTAGGTGGTTCTCGGAAGAAGATAGCGAAAAAAATTATCCCTAAAGTCGAAACTAAAAGGAACGTATAAACCAATGCTTCCATAGATTCGATCGTGGTTTATTTACAATTATAACTTCCACACCTATTCATTTGTCATTTGGGATCTTTTCCCATATAAAGATAAAGAAAGAAAAAGAGTCAAAGAAAGGATGGGAGATGTTTCCCATGTCAAATCAAAAAAGAGAGATGAAAGATACCATAACAATGTGGTATCAGACTGCTTGTCTCCTTGTAGTTGGATCTCCAACTTTTTGGAATGTTCCAAATTCCACTTGAGCATCCAAGTCTGGATCAATACCAGCAAAAACATCTCGGAACAAGGTTCTAGCGCCATGCCAAATGTGTCCGAAAAAGAAGAGCAAAGCAAAGGTAGCATGACCAAAAGTGAACCAACCCCTTGGACTGCTGCGAAAAACACCATCCGATTTCAAAGTAGCCCGATCTAATTCAAAAATTTCCCCTAATTGGGAACGCCTCGCATATTTTTTTACAGTAGCAGGATCAGAATAACTTACTCCATTAAGTTCGCCACCATAGAACTCCACCGTTACACCTACTTGTTCAACACTATATTTGGATTCTGCTCTTCTAAAAGGAACGTCCGCTCTCACAATTCCCTCTTCATCTACCAAAACAACCGGAAATGTTTCAAAAAAAGTAGGCATACGGCGTACAAAAAGCTCGCGTCCTTCTTTATCTCTAAAGACGGGATGTCCTAACCATCCAACAGCTATTCCATCCCCGTTGTCCATTGAGCCTGCTCTGAATAATCCCCCCTTTGCCGGATTATTACCAATATAATCATAAAAGGCTAATTTTTCGGGAATTTTAGACCAAGCTTCTGATAAACTAAGATTTTCGGCTAACCCATCGCTAACTCTTCGATATATTTCTTGCTGAAAGTATCCCTGATCCCACTGATAACGAGTAGGCCCAAATAATTCGATTGGGGTAGTTGCTGACCCATACCACATAGTTCCGGCAACTATGAAAGCTGCAAAAAAAACAGCAGCGATACTACTGGAAAGTACAGTTTCAATATTGCCCATACGTAATCCTTTGTATAGACGTTGAGGCGGACGGACACTAAGATGGAATAGGCCCGCTAATATGCCCAATGTACCCGCAGCAATATGATGAGAAGCTATTCCCCCCGGAACAAAAGGATCAAAACCTTCTACACCCCACGCTGGATTTACAGCTTGTACTTTTCCAGTTAGTCCATAAGGATCGGACACCCATATCCCAGGACCATACAAACCCGTTACATGAAATGCGCCAAAGCCAAAGCAAGCCACCCCTGCAAGAAATAAATGAATTCCAAAGATCTTGGGCAAATCCAAAGAGGGTTTTCCTGTCCGCTCATCACAGAATATTTCTAGGTCCCAATATACCCAATGCCAGATAGCTGCCAAGAAACACAAGCCAGAAAACACAATATGCGCACCTGCCACACCTTCATAACTCCAAATACCCGGATTCGTTACAGTTCCTCCTGAAATACTCCAACCACCCCACGAATTGGTTATTCCTAAACGAGTCATGAAGGGAATTACGAACATACCTTGTCTCCACATTGGATCCAGAACAGGATCAGAGGGATCAAAAACCGCTAATTCATATAAAGCCATCGAGCCGGCCCAACCAGAAACTAAAGCTGTGTGCATTATATGCACCGAAAGCAATCGACCCGGATCATTCAATACAACAGTATGAACACGATACCAAGGCAAACCCATGGAAATACCCCTTTAGCAAAGAAAAATAGACACGATGTCGCTTTATTTTATCGCATTGGAAAAGACTATCTATATCCTATGTACCTAACCCCTCTAGGGGATTCTGTGTCAGAAAGCGTGAATATTTATTTCATTCCATTAAAAATAAGAAGCCAATTCTGTTCGTAAGAAGAAAGAGAAGCAGATCTATTCTATACTCGATAAGTGCCAATATGCAATGGGTAGCTTGGCCTATTTGGAAAAAACGAAGAATAGATCCCTATCCCTCTTTGTTTATCATTCCAATCACCGATTCCTTTTTCTTTATTCAATCTGTCTTACCTTCCTTATATGTATTATTTCAATCTACGTATTAATAGAATCTATAGTATTCATATAGAATAAGAAAAAAAAAAATGAAGACAATAAACTGCGGATTCTTTCTTTCTCTTCCATTCTTACGTTTCCATATTAAAGTGTAGTTTTCTTACTTAAATTTAATAATATTAATCTAATATGCCCATTGGTGTTCCAAAAGTACCTTACCGGATTCCCGGAGATGAAGAAGCGACTTGGGTTGACTTATACAATGTTATGTATCGAGAAAGGACACTTTTTTTAGGTCAAGAGATTCGTTGCGAGGTCACGAATCATATTACAGGTCTCATGGTATATCTCAGTATAGAAGATGGAATTAGCGATATTTTTTTGTTTATAAACTCCCCAGGCGGGTGGCTAATCTCAGGAATGGCGATTTTTGATACGATGCAAACGGTGACACCAGATATATATACAATATGCCTCGGAATGGCTGCGTCCATGGCATCCTTCATTCTGCTTGGAGGCGAACCCACCAAGCGTATAGCATTCCCTCACGCGAGGATTATGCTTCACCAACCTGCTAGTGCTTATTATCGGGCAAGGACACCAGAATTTTTACTAGAAGTGGAAGAGTTACACAAAGTTCGCGAAATGATCACAAGGGTTTATGCCCTAAGAACAGGCAAGCCTTTTTGGGTTGTATCCGAAGACATGGAAAGGGATGTTTTTATGTCAGCAGACGAAGCCAAAGCTTATGGACTTGTCGATATTGTAGGGGATGAAATGATTGACGAGCACTGCGATACTGATCCAGTGTGGTTTCCAGAAATGTTTAAGGATTGGTAGTGGCCGGATTTCTTGTAAATTTATTTCAAACCTAAATTCAGGTTTTCTGCGATTTAATAGAAAATAGAAATACTTCATGATGATCAATCATCAGGTTAAGATCGATCTAAACCAATCCTTTTTTTTTTCTATATACATACGACATGCCAACGGTTAAACAACTTATTAGAAACGCAAGACAGCCAATACGAAATGCTAGAAAATCGCCCGCGCTTAAGGGATGTCCTCAGCGTCGAGGAACATGTGCTAGGGTGTATGTGCGACTCGTTCAGATCATGAGTTCAAACAAATAAGACAATTTTTGAAGTATCCATGATCGGTACCAATGAATAGGATAGAGCTTCTCTATCCTAGATTTCTATGGTATATGGAATTTCTGGTTTCCTTTGGTGCAAATCCAATCATCTAAATTGGAAATTAAGAAGCAATTCCCCCATTGGTAGAAAATGGTTATCCATTAAGCGGAGGAAATAGTAATAAAAAGAAAAAGGCTTATGCTCCTTTATCTTAAAAGAACGGACTAACAGGGTCAGCTACTTAGCCAACTTTCATAATTAAATGCCGTCACTGTATGGATAACTCTTATTGTGAAAAGAGCTATTTACTCTATAATGGATAGGTAGAGCCAAAGAATGTGAACTATACAAGTTCACAATACCTTTTGATGAAATGAAAGAAAGGGCTCCGGTGTATAGAGAGGGCCTCACCGTTTAAAAGGGAACCATAGAAACGATGGAACCCACTATTTTTTTGAGTATCGTTAGAATTTGTTATTTCTATGCGAAATAACTGAAGAGAATAGAATAAAAAATCGTGGTTGGGAAGGTTACAGTAGCAAAAGCCATTGGAATTAATATTTTATATATCGGAATAATTCGTTTTGTTATTAATGGGAAAAAGGATGGCTAAAAGAAGAGAAATCATTAGTTATTCATTAAGGTTAATTTGATTCAATGACCAGAGTTCCGCGAGGATATATAGCTCGGAGACGACGAACAAAAATGCGTTCATTTGCCTCAAACTTTAGAGGGGCTCATTTAAGACTTAATCGAATGATTACTCAACAAGTAAGAAGAGCTTTTGTTTCCTCTCATCGAGATAGAGGCAGGCAAAAGAGGGATTTTCGTCGTTTGTGGATCACTCGGATAAACGCAGCAACGCGGATATATAAAGTATTCGATAGTTATAGTAAATTAATACACAATCTGTACAAGAAGGAATTGATTCTTAATCGTAAAATGCTTGCACAAGTAGCTGTATCAAATCCAAATAATCTTTACACGATTTCCAATAAAATAAAGATCCTCAATTAAATGGATAAAAAAGTAATATACAGGAATAATTAAAACCGAATTCCCGGAGAGGGAACTCCGGGAAGATACAATAAATTAAGATTAAGTGGTAGGAATCAACGAGCATGTTGCAATAAATAAAAAAACTATTTATTCTTCCCCATTTTTCTTTCTTATAACAAACACAAGAATCAAAACTGGATTACTTTCTTTATATAGGTCTGGCCCTTTCGAATAAAACATCAACAATCGGAACTTAAGTTCCGATTGTTGTTTCTTAAATTCTGGTTGGAGTTTCTTAAGTTTCGATTGGAATTGAACTTTTGCGTTAATTGAGGAATATGTCTATTCTTTCTGGGTCTAGGACCAGTAATTATTGAAATTGACTGGGCTTGAAATTGCTTCTCATTCTCATAGTTACGAAATGGTAAGAAAGATAAAATACGAGCCTGTTTTATAGCAAGAGTAATTAATCGTTGTTGTTTCAAGGTTAATCTATTTATTCGTCTCGATAATATTTTTCCTTGTTCACTAATAAATCGATTAATTAAACTCATGTTTCTATAATCAATTCGATCCCCCGGGCCAATCCGAGGACGCCTACGAAAAGGTTGTTTGGATTTACGAAAAGTTTGCTTGGATTTACGAAAAGTTTGCTTGGATTTATGAAAAGTTTGCTTGGATTTATGAAAAGTTTGCTTAGATTTATGAAAAGGTTGTTTAGATGTATACATGATTTATTCTTTATTTTAAAATTTGAAAAAAAAAAAATGGATTTCTTTATTTTATTAATTTTGGATCCAGAAGAAGTAGTCTTTCTTTGGTCCATATATTATTTGATTCATATTATTATTTGATTCATATATAGTATATGAATACCCTCTATACATATGAAATAATATCTACCTGAAATCAAATGAATTGATTTGTATTTTGTATTCTATCTATGTTCTATATATTAAATCTGTTCTTTGGAAAGATCGAACACACGATGCTCCTATTTTTTTATTTCGTCATGAGTCGTATGCTTGCGACAATAACGACAAAATTTTTTAAATTCTAATTGTCCGGGTGTATTGTGGCGATTCTTTTGAGTACTATATCTAGAAATCCCCGTCGATTCCTCATTGGCACCTTTTCGAACACAACTGATACATTCCAAAATAACTCTGATTCTAACACCTTTCCCCTTGGCCATGAACCTCCTTTCTTTTTTGGATTGACTTAACTTAATTCTTCTACTTATTCTGTTATTCTTCTATTTTGAATCCCAAGAAGAAGAATAAAATCCATTCAAATAAAAAATTTTTAAAATTCTTAAATTAAGTAATAAAAAATAGAGAAATAATTAAAGAATACAATCCTTGTCGAATTAGCAAGGATTTTGCTTCGAAATCCTTTCATTTAAGTAGCCAGCCCAGCCTCTTTCTATGCTCTGATTTCTGAGGCCTGACTTAGCTTGGATACCGCTTTTGATTGAATTTCTGTTTTCCAAAATGGGATTTGCCGAATTTTTCATGACTCTGAGGTTCAACCCAATCCATCTTTTCTTTCTTTTTCCTTCCTATACTAAAAAAAAAAGGATTGAATGAAAAAGGGAAAATTAGCGTCATGTCACGAAGAATTCCTCGCATAGCAATAACTAGAATTAAAAAAAAGGGAATGACAAAGCATCTGGGAATAAACGATTAATTTCTATCAATAAACCTGCTAAAGCCCCAAACCATAGAGTACTTAGCACGGGCGCTACAGAGAGATATGTTTTTATATCCCGCATTGAAAATCCTCCTTCCTTATTGGAATACATATATGATCAGATACTCTTGCCCAAGATCATTTGTATTTCTTTTGTTTAGGCGAAATTCCTAACTAAAAAAACAAAATCAATATTCTATATATAGAATGAACGAATGAACGGTATAGACGAGATTTTCCTACCCCTAAAAAAGAAAAAGATGACCCCTTCTTCCTATACATTACCAAGGAATAGTAATCTTTCTTTTATAGGTGAAATTAGATAGGATTTTAGATGTATACCATTCCTTGATTATATGAGACCAAAAAGAAGAAATGACAAGAAGGTTCTATATAGATAGAGAAAGAGAAGAAAATTACGATGTGGAAAACAAGACAGGAATTGTGTACAATGCCATTATACAACAATTTGGAAAAGGGATGTAGCGCAGCTTGGTAGCGCGTTTGTTTTGGGTACAAAATGTCACAGGTTCAAATCCTGTCATCCCTACCTATTACTTCTTTCTTCTTTATGGGCAGTAGCGAGGAGATCAATTAAAGTGGGTATAACTTGAATTTGTGGATACTATACGTACGTGAGACACGTTAGGAGTAGAAAAGGGTTTTCTTTTTGAATGAAAGCGCTCTTAGTTCAGTTCGGTAGAACGCGGGTCTCCAAAACCCGATGTCGTAGGTTCAAATCCTACAGAGCGTGATTCCATCTATCTTATGTCGAAGCAGAGTAAAATAACTTAACAAAACAAAGTTGAATTGCAACTCCAATTTGACCTCCTCTCTGGTCTGGAGGAGGTCAATCAAAAAAGAAATATTACTCAATCAAAGATCCAACTGATCCCCACGTCTGTATTGCAAATACGCAGTCACGAATAATCCCGCTAAAGTAATAGGAATTAGGCCTAAGACGATTCCAAATAGAAAAACTTCAATCATTTCGATTTGTTCGAGGGGATAAAAAAAAAGAGGTACGATCTATCCCTAAATAGTAGTCTAAATTATCCACGAATCTCAATGACCAAGAAAAGAATTGATAATTAGTGTGGAAAAGAGTCGTAGAATACCAGGAATCCAAAAGAAAGATTTTTATTTTCTGACTTATTCATTCAATTCATTTCAAATAAGACGTATCTTGTTCAAGCCAATAAATAGAGCTGGGGTTATAGTTAAAGCAGCCAGTAGAAAACCGAAATAACTAGTTATAGTAAGCATGAAAGGGTTAAATTCCATTTATTTTTTTACTACACTACATATGTTGGTAAAGCACTTACCTAAGTTATGGAAAATTCATAATTCATCGGTTATTTTAGATAATACTAAAAAACAAGATAGAGTGAGATACAGAAGTGTAAAAGAAAATCGATTCATCAGATGGGACATGAGTCTCTAATTCCGAATCAAGAGATTTGTTGTGGAATCTGTCAGTTCTTTAAAGTAATAATATTAAGAACTAGATCATCTAACCCCATTGAAAAATTAAATTGGATTTTCGGGAGAATTTTGGAATATAAGATAAATAAAGAATTGAAACAGTCGAATATTCCCCTATTCCTTCTTATTTTAACTGATTGTATTCCATATGGAATAAGAGGAGAAGAAAAGCATTCCACGACCCCCCGAGCAAGGGGCCCCTTAAAAAAAGGAAAGCTCTTCCTTGAATTTACTTTATTTTTATTCCTTTTTCGAACCCCAACCAAAGTTGATTCGAAGACGAGTCACTTCAATTATCCTTTTAAGTTCTATCTTCTGTCTTTCCCTATTTCATCTCGTAAAGTTCCACGCTTGCAGTTTAGTCAAGAAAGTTAGACCTAATCCAACAAACAAGGCAAGGATTGATTACGAATCTTGATTCTTCAAAGAATGTTTTCTTTCTCTCATAACAGATTATCCACTATTCGATTTTCTATTTATTAGATATTATATTATGCTAACCAATTAAATTCCTTAAAGGGAAAGGTTGGATTCGAAGAAAACTTTTAACTAAAAAGGGATAGATTTCGCATATACTTGTCCTTATATTGTGTCAGTATGAGAATATCTTTCCTAAATTATTTATCCAAACCTATTGATCATTAACTTGGATTTTCCCAAGATCTTGGCCGCTATTCCGAATTATTCTACTAATCCGAAGCCAATGAAAATAAGCAGGACCCCCAAAAATTGG